ACTCATACTGGAAATTATGATCGAGGATTACTCGATCAACCACCATCTACATCGACTTCGGAGATCCCTCTTGAAATATTTTTCAAATACAACAAGAGTTCGGTATCTTCCCCCGAATTAGTGAATTAGGCAGGATTTTTTTTTTTTCACATTTTTTTACATAATAACAAACAATAATTTTCATAAATTTCATCGTAAATGTGAAATACTTAACTTATAGAGACAAATAAAAGTTTTATACAAATCAAAATGTGGGGGAGATAAAAAAGATGCAAGGTCGTTTGTCTGCTTGGCTAGCCAAACATGGGTTAGTTCATAGATCTTTGGGCTTCGACTACCAAGGAATAGAGACTTTACAAATAAAGCCTGGGGATTGGCATTCCATTGCTGTCATTTTATATGTATATGGTTACAATTATTTACGTTCCCAATGTGCCTATGATGTAGCACCGGGCGGACTGTTAGCTAGTGTGTATCATCTTACGAGAATAGCTTATGGTATAGATCAACCAGAAGAGGTATGTATAAAAGTATTTGCCCCAAGGTGGAATCCTAGAATTCCGTCTGTTTTCTGGGTTTGGAAAAGTGCGGATTTTCAAGAAAGGGAATCTTATGATATGTTGGGAATCTTTTATGATAATCATCCACGTCTGAAACGTATCTTAATGCCCGAAAGTTGGATAGGATGGCCCTTACGTAAGGATTATATTGCCCCGAATTTTTATGAAATACAGGATGCTCATTAAATATAAATAATAAAATAAGAAACTAATTTTCACTTCTACAACTCCAGGTATTCAAATAATGTTTGTACGTTCTCTTATAGACCAAAGAGCGTAATGGAAGTCTCATTCGCATTCTATTCTAAATGGGCTAAATAAAACAAAATAAAATATAAATCAAATACAAATAAATAATACAAAATAAATAGAATAAAAAAAAAATTGTTTCTATTTTTATATATTATATATTTATTTATTTGAATAGAAACAATAAAAAATAGAAATAAAAAGGATAAATAAAAAAAAAAACAAGACAATTAAAAAAATACAATTAGTATTAGGATGACCTAAAAGAGTTTCGCATCATGAACTATGTACCACGCACAAAACTTAAATGAGTTCGACAAAGTCACATAGGAGGAAATGAAGAAATAGAATATGAAAAGAAAAGACAACGAAATGAGAGGAGGGCTTGGATTTTATTTGTACTGTATCTGAAATGAATCTTGGTTATTCCCACCTTTCAACTCCGCGAGACTATACCTTTGAGTCTTTCAACCAATTAATTTAACCTTTCTATTTTAATATGTATGAAGTATTAAATATCTAAAGTATTAACATTGTTTTTGAACGGTAAGAGGCACCGTATGAACAAATAAAAAAGAAAAGGAAGTAAAATCTAATTTTTTTTTATTTTACAGATTTTATAGACATACTCTTTACTCATCTATTCTATAATTCTAGAAAGGGTATATTCTCAGACACCTAGATAGATAAGTATCTATTATGATATAGACTAGTAATGAATATGTATGTTGACCCATATCAATTCATTTGTAAAACGGATACTCATACAAATAAATCATGTGCCAGGAACCAGATTTGAACTGGTGACACGAGGATTTTCAGTCCTCTGCTCTACCAGCTGAGCTATCCCGACCATTATCCGTGCATCGTCCTTATTTTAATAGATAACTTGAGTTTATGTCAATTAAAAAGACAAAAAAAGTCTTACAAAGCTTTATCCAGACCTTGTAATTTCTTGGATCTTCAAAAAGAAAACTTTATAAGTTTTAATACAGTACAAGAAATGATATGTATTGTTAATCATTCAAATTGGAAGTGGGGATACCTTCCTCAAAGATGTTCATTTGTACGCGTATCATATATATCACAAATATTGTAATAAGAAAAAAAAAAATTTCCACAATCAGATCCATTTGTAAAAGAGTAGAATGATTGAAAAACATAACGAATTTTAAACCGCTAACGAAATGAAAAGAGCGGATCGGATAAATAATTGGGGAATCAAACGGGCCTTTTTGGGGATAGAGGGACTCGAACCCTCACGATTTCTAAAGTCGACGGATTTTCCTCTTCCTATAAATTTCATTCTTGTCGGTATTGACGTGTGGAATGGGACTCTATCTTTATTCTCGTACGATAAATTTTATTAATAAATATTCGATTCTTTCTTCAATTTGGATCGATTCACAACAACTCTTTCGATTTTTATTTATTATTTATAGAAATATAAATAAATAAAGATTCGGGTCGTCATTAATCATTTGAGATAGGATTTCAGTACATATACGTATGTATATAGGTTTATCCTTTCTGTAGTTTTGATATAAGGATTACGTTAATGTAATAACGTAAAGAAGTCAACCCCACTTGTTAGAACAGCTTCCATTGAGTCTCTGCACCTATCCTTTTTTTATTCTCGCTTTCTTCTGAACCCTTGTTTGTTTTCGTAAAATAGGATTTGGCTCAGGATT